TCAAAAGGGGTCTTTCTTTTATTTTAGGAAATAATAAAAGGATTAAGGAAAACAGAAGTCAAAATGCAAGTACAATAAAAATTCAGTAATCCGGGAAAAATTGCATCTATTCTATTTTGTATCATTTTGGCGGCATGGCCGAGTGGTAAGGCGGGGGACTGCAAATCCTTTTTCCCCAGTTCAAATCCGGGTGTCGCCTGAATCACCAAAAAAATCGAAATCATAATCGATTTATTGGATTGGTTTCTCAATAGTGTTTGGTAGAACCCCTTTTTGACTCTGCGACATTAATTCCACTATTATTAGTGAGGAATAATGAAAAAATTCCTTCGTATTTATAGAGATAGGGGACATAATGCACATGGATATAGTAAGTCTCGCTTGGGCTGCTTTAATGGTAGTCTTTACATTTTCCCTTTCACTCGTAGTGTGGGGAAGAAGTGGACTTTAGAAGTACTACTAATTGAGTTCAGGAATCAAACCGTATCGATTGTTTTATAGATCATTCTTTTGAACTATTTAAAATCAAATCTTTGAATTTGGAATCCCATTCGATTCCAATGGAGTAATCTATGATAGGAATCATACTTTTTCAATCAAAGAGATATTTCATCGATTCCCATCTTTGTACTTCGAAAAGAAAGGGATTTAGATGATTGGAAATTTATTCCAACCTAAAATTTTTCCGAAATTTTCTATTTCAATCAATGGGAATGGGCTCTTACTATCTTTATAGACGGATACTAAGGAAGACCGGGCCCTTTTTCTTTTCTTTTTTTATTTCCCTCTTTACTCTTCAAAAAAGAAGTCGTTTTGTTAAGCGTATACGCACTTTCTATGAGAAATGATATAGAGATAGTGGTTGTTTAAGGAGAAACTGGGCAATAATAAGATCTTGCCTCGGGCGAGTTACATATCGGGCATTTACCCTTTGGTTTCTATTTTTAGAAAGGCGGTTTATGCTTTATCGACTTATTTCATATCATGGTTCTGACGTTAAAAATAGGCGAGTTTTCCCCTTCCTTATTAGTAAAAGGAAAGGAATTAGAATCCTAAGATAAGAATTATTTCAGATTGATCGGAACAAATAACAAATAGATGTAGGAAATTGGGTCTTATGTCAATTCCATACAATATATGGAATATATAGATATGGAATTAATATACACATATATGAAGAGAATATTGTAGATTGATATATAGAAAATATAGAAACTTAAGCCTTTATCTTTATTCTAGATTACAACTTTATAAACTAAGAGATAGATAGTATAAAAATGAATTTTTATACTATCTATCTCTTAGAAAATTGCCAATTATAATTATAGTGCGCTCATTTCATTTAAGTTAAGACGTGAAATTGGAATGCCTTTCATTTGACTTTGTCCATTTTTGATAAGAACTTGGAAGGAAAGTTTTATTCAAATGAATTTTCAAATTCAATTGAATTAATCATTTTGACTGACTGTTTTTACGTAAATGATAAGTAGAAAAGCGGTAGGAACTAGAATGAATAGTGCAGTAGCAATAAATGCAAGAATATTGACTTCCATAATCTCATCGGTTTTTTACTTCGCAATAACTCGGGATTTAATCCCCTAGAGATGATAAATCTTTTGTCTATCGTCTGTAAATTCAATGAATGAATTACCTCTTGATGATCTTGAACCGGATCACTATCATGAATAACAATATCTGATCTATCAAATCAACCTGTTGTCAAGACTTGAATAGTATAACATAGGAAGTTCTTTTAGCCATACTGAATTCAAATTTTGATTCTTGACTCAATTACTCAAAAATTTTATTTATCATCCGTTTCCTTGTTTTTTCTATAACCCACCTTGCGTCTTCCTTGGACAATCTTCTGATGAAGGATCATCAGATTGCCTTTCCACTTCAATTAATTACATAGTTCCAAACCTAACAAACAATAAAAGCAAAATGGAAAAATAGGAAAGAAAAAAGAAATCAAGACTTCTTTTTGCTTTGGGAATGAAAGTATATCCCTCGACACTCTTTACTGGTTCATAGAAAGGGAAAAATGCATTTTTGGATTTATTGGATCCGTCGGGACTGGCGGGGCTCGAACCCGCAGCTTCCGCCTTGACAGGGCGGTGCTCTAACCGATTGAACTACAATCCCAGGGAAATAAGGGATCTAGCAGAAATTTTGATTCTTTTTTATCTTCGTATGGGGTTTTTCTAAAGGACAAGGGATTTTATACCATCTCATGGTAGATTGATGCGGTTTATTGGGCCGAGCTGGATTTGAACCAGCGTAGACATATTGCCAACGAATTTACAGTCCGTCCCCATTAACCGCTCGGGCATCGACCCAGGAAGAATCCATTTTTATTTTTTTATATTTTATAGGCTTATTGGTAATCCATGATCAACTTCCTTTCGTAGTACCCTACCCCCAGGGGAATTCGAATCCCCGCTGCCTCCTTGAAAGAGAGATGTCCTAAACCACTAGACGATGGGGGCCAACTTGACCA